ATTCTCTTATCCCATTCGGAAAGATATCATCTCATAATTATCTATGGCTGTTTATGTCTCTAGCATGACCACTTGATAAAATGTGGAGGAAAGTAGGACAAATGGCCGATACTACTGGAAGGATTCCTCTTTGGATAATAGGTACTGTAGCCGGTATTCTTGTGATCGGTTTAATCGGTATTTTCTTTTATGGTTCATATTCCGGATTAGGTTCATCCCTGTAATAATCGGATGAACTGAGTTGTAGACATGAAAGCCTAAGAACTCAACGGGATCCCCCTCGAATCAGACAAGGAAAGAGGGGGTAAGTCCCGTTGAGTTCTTAATAATCATAATATTTTTTTTTTAGATTTGAGAGATGTTTCAAAAACCTCCACCTTTTCTGATGATGTTTTTAAAAAATGAACTTCGTTAATTGATTCAGAACATCTGTTACTCAATAGTATTTGTCAATACTTAAAACAAAGAAGGAATCACTCGATTTACCCTTTTTGGATGACTCACAATTATATAGAAATAGAATATATTTCTATCAATCAGATATCATGCAAACCCTTTCTATACTAATAGAATAGAACCTTACTCCATTTAATCTAATAAATATTTAATCTAATAAAATAAATATTAAATCTAATAAAATAAATATTTAATCTAATAAAAGTGAAATTTTTTTTTTATAAGTTCGTTGAAATTGAAGAAGTTCTATATTGCTCAATAAATTGACCTATATTTATTTGTCCACTACCACTATGTTACGTAAGAAATCTAAAACTATGTTACGTAAGAAATCTAAAAAAGGGTTATGATAAAATAAACCTATATAAAAAAAAAAAAAAATGAAAACTACAAATATCCATTTTTTACGAACGGGATCGAGAATCTTTATTAATTCGACACAAGAAAGGGTTGGGTAAAATTCCGTTTCTGGTGTCAAGGACTAGGAGACGAACAATCTCCCCTAAAATCCTTTGTTCCTCTCATTTATACTTTGGTTTCTATTCTCTGCTTATTTATCTTTTGTTTTGATTCTAGTCAAATATAAAACTATTGATTCATTCTATATCATACCGTTTCAATTTGGATTGAAAAAACAAATAAATAAAGAAGAGTTAAGTAAAACAGTCGCCTTCACAATATACTATGACCAGGAATGCGGTATTAAGTAATTCCCGAAATCCGGTAGAATAAAGAATATAAATAAGCAAAATTTTTTTGATCATACATAATTCCCAACAAAAATTTGTTTATTTTTAGAGCTTGATGTTGATAAATCCGCAGATCTAGAAATTCATTTCGGACAATTGAACCTTCTCAAACTGTTTCTTTTTAAGAACCAAAAAGATTTGTGCCAAAATAACAGATGCCAAGAAGAGCAAAAGACCTTGGACACGTAATGGATCTTGAAGTACTATTTCTGCATCTCCCTGACCAAATCCACCCACATTAGGATTACTCGTTAATGGTTGATCAAGTTTGATGGATTCGCCCTCTGAAACAAGAAGTTCCGGTCCTGGAGGGATAATATCAACCACTTGACGTCCATCCGATGCATCCGCTATGGTTATTTCGTACCCCCCTTTTTCTTTTCGTATTATTTTGCTTACTATACCTGCTGCTGTAGCATTATAAACATTATTGTTACTCTTGCTCCCGTCGGGATAAATCTGACCCCTTCCTCTGTTCCCGCCTACATATATGGGATATTTTAAGAAGTGCACATCTTTCTTAGTAGCGGGGTCCGGGGAAAGAATAGGAAAGGTGATTTCACTATATTTCTGACCAGGAACCGGACCTATCACAAGAATATTTTTTTTAGTGGGACGATAGCTCTGAAAAGACAGATTTCCTATCTTTTCTTTAATCTCGGGCGAAATACGATCGGGAGGGGCTAATTCAAACCCCTCGGGTAAAATAAGAACAGCCCCGACATTCAAAGCTCCTTTTTTACCATTAGCAAGAACTTGTTTCAGTTGCAGATCATAAGGAATTCGAACAACTGCTTCAAATACAGTATCAGGAAGTACCGCTTGTGGAACCTCGATATCCACGGGTTTATTAGCTAAATGGCAATTGGCACATACAATACGGCCAGTCGCTTCTCGTGGATTTTCATAACCCTGCTGTGCAAAAATGGGATATGCATTTGAAAGGGGTGCCTGGGTTAGTATATATATCATGAGCGATACGGAAATGGATCGAGTAATCTCTTTCTTTATCCAAGAAAAGGTATTTTTAGTTTGCATGGTCCAATCATTGATCCCGAAAATTTCTACAATAAAATTAGGTAGGTCGCTAGTATAGTTCCCTATCTATAATTTTGCTATTTACTTAAATAACTTAAATATTAAATATAAATAATTTTACTGGAATATTGGAGGAATCCCTTGGATGGGTAGTAAGTACAATTTTGAATGTTTTGCTTATGTACAAAGTAACAAATATTATAATTGGATCGTTCGATCACTTTTCAGTCATTCATTGAATGATAAATCACTACAAGTGAAGGAGATACACGATTTAAATAACGAAAGATCCAATATTTAAAAATTGTATCTAAAATGACTGGAAAAGTAGAAACAAGACCGGATATAATTTGATCATTATGAGCAAATCCAAAATCTTTGTAGACAGAGCCAATCATTAATTCCCAACCGTGGGGCGAATGGAATCCTATACATAAATCAGTTAATAAAAGAATAGAAAAAGCTTTTATTGTGTCGCTTAAGTTGTATAGGAATTCTTGAAACCAAGAGTTAAGAATAACAAGTTCTTCATTACCTAGAATAGAATAACCACTTAGAATACCGAAACAGATTATATTTGTCGAGAAGTGTAAAATTGTATGGATGCGATCCTCGTTGTGCATCTTGATCAATTGGATCGTTTCTTTGTAGATTTCGATGCGAGGCTTTTGTAAATGTGTTTCCGGGTATTCCTTTATCATTTCGTCCAAACGTAAGAGTTCCTCTAAGTCTATGAATTCTTTTAGAATACTCTTTTCTTGAATATCATTCAAAAAAATTTCGGATTGCCTAGTATTCCACCAATTAGTAAACCAAGATTCCAGGCTTTTAGTAAATGAGAGAGAGATCCACCAAGGCAAAAATACTATAGATGCAAGATATAGAAGGGAAATAAATACTTTCTTTTTTGCCATTTTTTCGTCTGTGAATTTTAAAATTTTTAATGAACGCACCTCATTCGTCGACTCTATATGATACTAATATTTCTATCAAGCATAAGTTCTATTACAAGTCATCGATGTATTTCCGGATTTTTTTGTGATTCAGTACAGCGGTTAGTCCTTGAATTTAGAAAGAATATAGAATAAGAAAGAGCCCTCTTCAAATTAATAGTAGTCGGATTTCGAGACGAAAGAACTCCCATTCTATCAAAATATCAAATATTTAGAAAAACAATTCTTTACTTTATGATGAAATGTTTTGATATATGATGAATCTATCATTTAGATTTGTTACTGAATTGAGTTAAGTGGATTTACATACGCATAAAAAAAAATTGTGGACATAAACAATTTAGTTTTCGAATTGTTTCATATACGTTTGCTTTGGCTCGAGTAAGCGTTCTGAAGAAACTTCAGTTAAGTTATGCTATAGAAAAAAAGATGATTCTTGAGTTTTTTATCTCTTGCAAAATATTCATTCTTCAGTTCCTTTTTTCAAAATACTTCAATTGGTACACGCAAGAAATAGGCCAATTCAGCAGCTTTTTGCTCAATCTCTCGTGGAGTAAAATTCTCATCAGTACGAGTCAAGGGAATGGCTCCTTGTCCTTTTATTTCCATATAAAGGACACGACGAGCATAAATACCCTCTTTAATTTCTATTCTGATGGACTGAATGTCTTTCATAAGGAATCGGAGGAATATGCGACGATTTTTTCCAGGAAATCCCCAACGAAAAATACACACTATGCCCTCTTTTATATCGAATCGATCATAACCACTACCTACATTCCACGAAATTGTGCACCACAAATAGGAGCTAATAAAAAGACCTGCGATCCCATAGAAAGACATCACGATACCTTGTGGAAAAAAAATTATTTGCTGAGAAGGAAATAAAGATATAAAATTCCTACCAAAATAACTGGACGTTCCAACCAATAAAAACCCTAATGAACCCCAAAAAAGAATAAAGGCCCAACAGAAATTACTTGTTTTTCGAGACCCCGCTATAAGTTCTACCCATATACGTTCTGATCGCCAACTCATACTCTAACTAGACCTAGTTGCATTTTATTGGAATTGGGAGAATAACAAAAATAATTTTTTTGTACTTTTTTTTGTTTCCGAAGTAACTCTCATCAACCAGCACTATTATGATGTGAACCTTTAGGGATAATTCATCGAATTTCTTAGATCCAAACTAAAATAATAACATCCCTTTCATATGATTTCCTAATACATATAGATATATTGACTTTACATTTCAGAAATTCTCCCCGATCCCGATCTATTTGAAAATAGTTATAATTCATTTATCATGTTTACACATACATAAGAGCTTATGCCCGAAGGAAGCCGCATATTATACCATATTTTACTAAATAGATATCCGTGTTATGATCCAAGTAAGTCTTGAAAAAATATATATATATATAAGATTTGTCCTTGTTGTATCTAAAAAATCTTGTTTTTTTGAACATAAAGAGATAAAGAAGCCATTGCAATTGCCGGAAATACTAAGCCCACTAAAGGCACAAAAATGGAGGGGAGACTGTTGAGAGTTATCATAGAATGGGTACCTCGATTTAATATTTGTACCTGTTATTTATTGTTATATTTATTGTTTTATATTTGAACCTTATCCTTATATTGTTATAAAGATATCTTATAATTCATATATAATTGTTATATTATACTAAGTATACCTAAGTGAGTATATATATACTTAATAGGGAGTCTATAAGTATATGTTTTAAGAGTCTATAAGTATATGTTTTAAGAGTCTATAAGTATATGTTTTAAGAAATATATA